CGTTCTCTTGCCGACCGAGATATACTCTGTTTCGCCCAAGAAAGATGAATTGAATCATCAAAAATTTACAAATTTGGAGCGTGAAGTGCAATTACATCGATTTTTAGGGGAATTCGGATTACTATTCTTAATTAGAATAATTTATGGTTGGCTTGGTTGGTAAGTATCCAGACTCCGTTTAAAAAAACCCAATTGGTAATATATCTACGATTACTCCTTCTATCATAAAGCATAAAGGATTTCTTTTTGTAAATAGAAAGAAATCTTATTTGTAAATAGAAGTTATTTCAAATTTTTATGTTATTCAATCGAATAATAGGCCTGAAGACATCAACTATTTGGTGGAATGCATGAATTGAAAACAAAAAAAAAAAAAACAAGTCATAACAAAAAGAAGTGGTAATGGGAGCATTTGCCCTATATGTGCAAATCAAAATCGGGCGGATCTTTACCCGGAGTAGAGCATAAACCTAAAAAGATTAACGAAGCCCAGTTAAGAACAAGAAAATTACATCGCGATTTGGATTGGATCTCGATGAAACAATACATCAATGAGAGAGAAGTTTAATGAATTTGTTTTTTTATTCTAATGAAAGGAATCAAAACTCGTTTTTATTGAAAAATTGAAGAAAAGGTCCTTTCATTAGAAGTAAAAAATCTATGAAAAAAAAACATAGGATTGGAATCTATACATTGATTCGTTTTTTCGCAATTTTTTGAACCGTATGCGTCAAAAGGTGCTTGTACGGTTCATAAGGGATACAATTTTACCCTAATCAACCGACTTTATCGAGAACGATTACTTTTTTTAGGCCAAGAGGTTGATAGCGAGATCTCGAATCAACTTATTGGTCTTATGGTATATCTCAGTATCGAGGATGATACCAAAGATATGTATTTGTTTATAAACTCTCCTGGCGGATGGGTAATACCTGGAGTAGCTATTTATGATACTATGCAATTTGTGGGACCAGATGTACATACAATATGCATGGGATTAGCCGCTTCAATGGGATCTTTTATCTTGGTCGGAGGAGAAATTACCAAACGTCTAGCATTCCCTCACGCTTGGCGCCACTGAGGTTTTTATTTGAGAGAAAAAAGAAGACTATGCCTTCGCCATATGAAATATGAATATTTAGTAAAAATAGCATGGCACTTTGAATTCGATATAGGAAAGTTTTCGTTTTGTATTGTTTTTCAAAACATTAGATTATGTATCGAAAGAGTAGTATGAGCTAAAAGGTATTTACGATTTTATCTTATATATGGTAAATCCAGTTCAGCGTCACAAACTTTTTTGTTTTCATACCATAAATATTGTTAAGAGACCTCTGGTATGAAAGAGTGCAAAAAAAAAAAAACAACATTCTTTTTTCCTTAGTTTATTTGATATTTGATTAACTAAGAAAGCAACTTTGGGATTGCTGAATCACAGACCAAAAATAAGAAATATAAAATATATAAGGCAACGGAACCATCATAGTATTTTTTTAGAAAAGAAGGGTGGTAATTTGATCATTTCCCAATCGTGGTCTGCTAGATCCTTTTATTTTTCTCTTTCTTTGATGGGGAAGGGAAAGGTCAATTTTGTTGTAGAGCCGTATGCAATGCATAAGGGATGCCTGTACGGTTGTTCAATTCTATCTTTTTTTATTAGTATTAGTCTTTTATCTTCCTCTCACCATGCCAAATTTAGGAACCTTTATTTATTATGTTATATCAACAGGGTAATGATCCATCAACCTGCTAGTTCTTTTTATGAAGCACAAACGGGAGAATTCATCCTGGAAGCGGAAGAACTGCTTAAACTACGTGAAACCCTCACAAGGGTGTATGTACAAAGAACGGGCAAGCCCTTATGGGTTGTATCTGAAGATATGGAACGAGATGTTTTTATGTCAGCAACAGAGGCCCAAGCTTATGGACTTGTTGATCTTGTAGCTATTGAATGAAAATAACCTAAATTTATCGTAAATCCGTATCATCCGGTTAGGATCGATCTAAACCAGCACATTATGTATATGATTCAACATGCCAACTATTAAACAACTTATTAGAAATACAAGACAGCCAATCAGAAATATCACAAAATCCCCCGCTCTTCGGGGATGCCCTCAGCGTCGAGGAACATGTACTCGGGTGTATGTGCGACTCGTTCAAATCATGAGCTAGAACAAAGGAAAAAGAACAATTTTCCAGTATTAATGATCAGTACCGGGGAATCGGATAGATAGAACGGAAAAATAAACTCCATTTACTATCTATAAATAAGAAAATTGATCATAGGCCTTGCGTTGTGTATGAAATTTATGGTTTCCTTTGATGCAAATCTAATCACCTTAATTTAAGATGAGAAGCAATTCTCCATTGGTAGCAAATGGTCATCCATTAAGCGGAGGAAATCTTAGTTAAAATTTCAAAAACAGAAGGATTAGGCCCCATTGCAAGAACGGACTAACAGGGTCAGCTACCCAGCCAACCTTCGTAATTAAATACC